GTGCCTGAAGGTTCACAAGCGGCTGAATCTTTATTACGTAAGGGCTTATTGGATGCAATTGTACCACGTAATCTTTTAAAAGGTGTTCTGAGTGAGTTATTTCAGCTCCATACTTTTTTTCCTTTGAACAAAAATTCAAGCAAATAGAACAGTTAGTTTATCAGAATTAAAAGAAAACCCTGAAATTAGACCAGACAAATAAAACAAAGTTCAGTTTTCTCTCTTGTTTGCATATTTTGCATATGTATGGATAATTCAAATATACGGATCTATAGAAAGTCTTCCTTTTTTTTTTTTATTTCCCGAAAATTCCATTTTTACCCTCAGATTCTAATCAATTTTTCGGAAATTTTTAATGGAATCAATTTTTTCTTTATTAATTAAATACTATTATTAATTAGTATTAGAACTAATTACTATTAAAATTAAAAGACAAACTATTAGAAGACAAAAAGGAACAATAAAGAATAAGAAATCTAACAAGGGGATTATCATACATATATTTCATTTAGAAAGATGAATCAGTCCATTTAGTTAGTTTGACGTTTCTTGTACCTATTTATTTATTCTATTTCGATTAGGTTCTATATATTTCTATTAGGTTGTATATTTAGTATTAGATATATATTTACTTAAAGATACTTAGTATAATTATATAATATATATAATACAAATAATACAAATAGAAGATATTCTAAGATATCTTTAGAATTAAAAATATAACAATAACAGGTACAAATATTAAATTGAGGTACCCATTCTATGACAACTTTCAATAACTTACCCTCCATTTTTGTGCCTTTAGTAGGCCTAGTCTTTCCGGCAATTGCAATGTCTTCTTTATTTCTTCATATTCAAAAAAATAAGATTTTTTAGATCTGATGAGACTTAATCTTAGTCACCCTTTTTTGATTTTCAAAACTTCGATTCAATAAGACCCAGTTGGTAGAATATTGTATAACACATAGATTCCTACAAACATAAAAAAAAAAAAAGAAAAGCTCTTATGCATGTGTAAACATATTACATGGGTAAATGAATTTTCGCTATTTTTCAAAATGGATCATCATCGGGCCGATGTATGAAATTAAAGTCAATGTATTTATTTGTATGTGTATAGCTATAGGGGGTCGTATAAAGGAAGGAGATATTATTATTTTAGATATAACTAATTTTATGAATTACTCCTAAAGTCAAGGTTCACAACAAAATAGTACTAGGTGATGAGAGTTACTTTGAAAACAAAAAAAGGAAAGTCATATTTTCTCAATTCCAAAAAATGTACAACTGGATCTAATATATATGAGTTGGCGATCAGAATCTATATGGATAGAATTTATAACGGGGTCTCGAAAAACAAGTAATTTCTGCTGGGCCTTTATCCTATTTTTTGGTTCATTAGGATTTTTATTGGTTGGAACTTCCAGTTATCTTGGTAGAAATTTGATATCGTTATTTCCGTCTCAGCAAATCATTTTTTTTCCGCAAGGGATTGTGATGTCTTTCTATGGGATCGCGGGTCTCTTTATTAGTTGCTATTTGTGGTGCACTATTTTGTGGAATGTGGGTAGTGGTTATGATCTTTTCGATAGAAAAGAAGGAATAGTACGTATTTTTCGTTGGGGATTTCCTGGAAAAAGTCGTCGCATTTTTTTACGATTCCTTATGAAAGATATTCAGTCTATCAGAATAGAAGTTAAAGAGGGTGTTTATGCTCGGCGTGTCCTTTATATGGAAATTCGAGGTCAAGAGGCTATTCCTTTAATTCGTACTGATGAGAATTTGACTACACGAGAAATTGAGCAAAAAGCTGCCGAATTGGCTTACTTTTTGCGTGTACCAATTGAAGTATTTTGAAATGAATTGAAGACTAAATGCTTTCGCAGCAGGAAGAAAAAACTCAAGAACTTCTTTCTTTTTTTTTTTTCAAATATTTTGAATTGATACCTTAGACGTTAGGTAGGGATCGATACTATCTTGGAAACTATCTATACTTTATTTTGATTTGATTTTGTCAATTGAACATTCATTTTTTCTTTTGTGCTCCTTCTTAATTTAATCACCAAGCAAGTGGATTTCTTCCTTCTAAAAAAAAGAAAACTTTTTTGTTTTTTTTTTCATTAATTTTTTATCATCATAATATGCTTCATAAATTTTTCGCAATTTTTAGTGTATAGGGAATAGGTGGAAAATGGACTTTTTTTTTGACATATTTGAGAGTTTATTCGTCTCGAAAATCAAATAATATTCATTATTTGAAACAGTTCTTTTTTGAAGTGTATTCTTAAGTCTATTTCTGTATTCTTTCCAGATTCAAAGCAAAGACTAAGTATTGAATAAAAAAAAAAAAAGAGAAAATGGATTCATAGACTCAATACATTCTATTCTAATTAGAATAGAAACTCATGCTCGATAGAAATATTAGATCTAATAGAATCAACAAATGAGGTAGGTTCATTAACAATTCACAGATTAAAAATGGCAAAAAAGAAAGCAGTCATTCCTCTTTTATATTTTGCATCTATAGTCTTTTTGCCCTGGTGGATCTCTCTCTCCTGTAATAAAAGTCTGACAACTTGGATTACTAATTGGTGGAATACTAGACAATGCGAAACTTTTTTGAATGATATTCAAGAAAATAGTGTTCTAGAAAAATTCATACAATTAAAGGAACTCTTCCAGCTGGATGAAATGATAAAGGAATACCCAGAAACCGATTTACAAAAATTTCGTCTAGGAATCCACAAAGAAACGATCCAATTCATCAAGATACACAATGAGTATCGTATCCATACGATTTTGCACTTCTCGACAAATCTAATCTCTTTCGTTATTCTAAGTGGTTATTCCTTTTGGGATAAGGAAAAACTTTTTATTATGAACTCTTGGGTTCAAGAATTCCTATATAATTTAAGTGATACAATTAAAGCTTTTTCGATTCTTTTATTAACTGATTTATGTATCGGATTCCATTCGCCTCACGGTTGGGAACTAATGATTGGTTATATTTACAAAGATTTTGGGTTTGCTCATTATGAGCAAATTATATCTGGTCTAGTTTCTACCTTTCCAGTCATTCTTGATACAATTTTTAAATATTGGATCTTTCGTTATTTAAATCGTGTATCTCCTTCACTTGTAGTGATTTATCATGCAATAAATGACTGAAAAATGATTCACTGATCTAATTAGAATCTTTCTTACCTTATACATCAAAGTATTCAAAGTCGTATTTACTTTACTCTTTTTACCCATGTGGGATTCCTTCTATATTTCAACAAAATTTTTTCATTTTTTCAGTAAATGTAAATAGCAGAATTGTGGATAGGGAAGTATATTAGCGACCTACCTAACTTTATTGTAGAAATTTTCGGGATAAATGATTGGACCATGCAAACTAGAAATACCTTTTCTTGGATAAGGGGAGAGATTACTCGCTCCATATCTGTCTCACTCATGATATATATAATAACTTGGGCATCAATTTCAAATGCATATCCGATTTTTGCCCAGCAGAATTTTGAAAATCCACGAGAGGCAACTGGGCGTATTGTATGTGCCAATTGCCATTTAGCTAATAAGCCCGTGGATATTGAGGTTCCACAAGCGGTACTTCCTGATACTGTATTTGAAGCAGTTATTAAAATTCCTTATGATATGCAACTGAAACAAGTTCTGGCTAATGGTAAAAAAGGAGCTTTGAATGTGGGAGCTGTTCTGATTTTACCGGAGGGGTTTGAATTAGCCCCCCCCGACCGTATTTTACCCGAGATGAAAGAAAAGATAGGCAATCTGTCTTTTCAGAATTATCGCCCCAATAAAAAAAATATTCTTGTGATAGGTCCTGTTCCTGGTCAAAAATATAGTGAAATAACCTTTCCTATTCTTGCCCCAGACCCTGCTACTAATAAAGATGTTCACTTCTTAAAATATCCTATATACGTAGGTGGTAACAGGGGAAGGGGTCAGATTTATCCGGACGGTAGCAAAAGTAACAATACAGTTTATAATGCTACGGGAGCAGGTATAATAAGCAAAATTTTACGAAAAGAAAAAGGGGGATACGAAATAACCATAGTGGATGCATCGGATGGACGCCAAGTGATTGATATTATCCCTCCAGGACTAGAACTTCTTGTTTCAGAGGGCGAATCCATTAAACTCGATCAACCATTAACGAGTAATCCTAATGTGGGTGGATTTGGTCAGGGGGATGCGGAAATAGTACTTCAAGATCCATTTCGTGTCCAAGGACTTTTGTTCTTCTTAGGATCTGTTGTTTTGGCACAAATCTTTTTGGTTCTTAAAAAGAAACAGTTTGAGAAGGTTCAATTGTCCGAAATGAATTTTTAGATCTGTGTATTTAACTTTATCAAATTCATAAAAAAGAACCAAATTTTTGTTCCCAATTTGGTCTAATCAAAAAAATTATGAAAAAGCTTTTGCCTCTCTTTTGATTTTATATTCCTTTTCTACTAGATGTCAGGAATTACGTGTATCAGAGTCCTAATCCTAGTATGTATATTGAGAAGAATTCACTTTACCCCCTCTTCTTTATTTTTCAATCCAAATTTCAAAAATTTGAAGGGGTGTGGTGTGATTATTGACCAATTTCAAATGCTATAGAATGGATCAATAATCAAGAGTTTTTTTTTTCTATTAGAATAGAAAAAAATTAGATACTAAAATAAGATAAGGAAAGCAAACGCAGAAAATAAAGGAAGGATAAATCGGCGAAACAAATAATTCTAGGAAGTTATAGGGAGTATTATTCGTCTTCCTAGTCTTCGACACAAGAAAAGGATATGTAAAATTCCTTTTCTTGTGTCGATCTTGTCCGTCTTGATTCCATTCGTTAAAAATTCCTATTCTTAGTTTACATATATATTACTCTTTATATATAACTTTTTACTATAACTCTTAATATTAGTTACTTTTTTTAGTTTTTTTTTCAGATTTATGTATAATTTAATATGTAGTGGACAAACAAAAAAAATAAG